CAATCACTTATTCACAAACCCCGTGTGGGGCTAGTAGTTTTGATTTCCCATCTTCTGGGAAACCCTTTTCGCTCCGCTTAGCCCTACCCCCTCCTAGGGGTATTTTAGTGATAGGTTCTATAGGAACTGGAAGATCCTATTTGGTCAAATACCTAGCGACAAACTCTTATGTTCCTTTCATTACAGTATTTCTGAATAAGTTCCTGGATAACCATCCTAAGGGTTTTCGTATTGATGATAGTGAAGAGAAAATTTTTGATGATAGAGAGGGCACCATTTACAGTCTTTTACCTAGTAACGATAGTCAGGATGGTTACTATAGTTACGATAGTGATGATAGTGACGATTTCGACCGTGACCTTGATAGGGAGCTGAAGTTTATAACTATGAAGGATGTGCTACCTAGGGATATGATTCCGGAAATAGACCGATTTTTTATCACCCTTCAATTCGAATTAGCAAAAGCAATGTCTCCTTGCATAATTTGGATTCCAAACATTCATGATCTGGATATGAATGAGTCGAATGACTTATCCCTCGGTCTATTAGTGAACTATCTCTCCAGGGATTGTGAAAGATGTTCCACTAGAAATATCCTTGTTATTGCTTCGACTCATATTCCCCAAAAAGTCGATCCCGCTCTAATCGCTCCGAATAAATTAAATACATGCATTAAGATACGAAGGCTTCTTATTCCACAACAACGAAAGCACTTTTTCACTCTTTCATATACTAGGGGATTTCACTTGGAAAAGGAAATGTTCCATACTAATGGATTCGGGTCCATAACTATGGGTTCCAATGTACGAGATCTTGTAGCACTTACCAACGAGGCCCTATCGATTAGTATTATACAAAAGAAATCTATTATAGACACGAATATAATTAGATCTGCTCTTCATAGACAAACTTGGGATTTGCGATCTCAGATAAGATCGGTTCAGGATCATGGGATCCTTTTCTATCAGGTAGGACGGGCTGTTTCACAAAATGTACTTCTAAGTAATGGCTCCATAGATCCTATATCTATCTATATGAAGAAGAAATCTTGTAACGAAGGGGATTCTTATTTGTACAAATGGTACTTCGAACTTGGAACAAGCATGAAGAAATTAACGATACTTCTTTATCTTTTGAGTTGTTCTGCCGGATCGGTCGCTCAAGATCTTTGGTCTATACCGGGACCTAATGAAAAAAATGGGATCACTTCTTATAGACTCGTTGAGAATGATTCTGATCTAGTTCATGGCCTATTAGAAGTAGAAGGCGCTCTGGTGGGATCCTCACGGACAGAAAAAGATTGCAGTCAGTTTGATAATGATCGAGTTACATTGCTTCTTCGGCCCGAACCAAGGAATCCCTTAACTATGATTCAAAATGGATCTTGTTCTATCGTTGATCAGAGATTTCTCTATGAAAAATATGAATCGGAGTTTGAAGAAGGGGAAGGAGTCCTCGACCCGCAACAGATAGAGGAGGATTTATTCAATCACATAGTTTGGGCTCCTAGAATATGGCGCCCTTGGGGCTTTCTATTTGATTGTATTGAACGGCCCAATGAATTGGGATTTCCCTATTGGGAAAGGTCATTTCGGGACAAGCAGATCATTTATGATGAAGAGGATGAGCTTCAAGAGAATGATTCGGAGTTCTTGCAGGGTGGAACCATGCAGTACCAGACACAAGATAGATCTTCCAAAGAACAAGGCGTTTTTCGAATAAGCCAATTCATTTGGGAACCCGCGGATCCACTCTTTTTGCTATTCCAAGATGATCCTTTTGTCTCCGTGTTTTCACATCGAGAATTCGTTGCAGATGAAGAAATATCAAGCGTACTTCTTACTTCCCAAACACAAAAAGATTATTGGAAATATATAAATAAACGCTGGTTTATCAAGAATCCGCACGAAAAGCATTTCGAATTGTTGATTCATCGCCAGAGATGGCTTAGAACCAATAGTTCATTATCGAATGGGTTTTTCCGTTCTAATACTCTATCCGAGAGTTATCAATATTTATCAAATCTGTTCCTATCTAACGGAACACTATTGGATCAAATGACAAAGACATTGTTGAGAAAACGATGGCTTTTCCCGGACGAGATGGTTGTTTCTATCTGTTCCAATAACGAATCGTTGGTTTAACTGAATAACTAAATAAAATAGATACTTTCTTTCTCTTCGTCTCAAATCGATATCGGGGATCTTCTCAATTGAAAGATCCCCGATATCAATAATACACATTCGAGTTGACTGAGCCTAACTCTAATTGTTTTGTTCTGAAGCAAACAAAGAGATCCACGGGGTGATTTGTCCTATTCAGATATTCACGACCCATAAGTGTTGAAGCATATACTCGGGGGGGTGCAGGGCGGACGATTTCAAAATAGAGATTCTCCATTCATTAGATCGAGAAAATCACCAAAATCTCGTGATCTGCTGGCGAACTTATTCCAATTCAATAAGAGATCTCAATATTATGCCTTGAAGAGGACTCGAAC